TGGTATTCCTGTGATCGGGTTACTAGGTATTTTCTTTTATGGTTCATATTCAGGATTGGGTTCATCCCTGTAGTAATCGGATGAACTGAGTTGTAGACATGAAAGCGTAAGAACTCACCAGTCCCCTTCTTTCTTTGTCTGATTCGAAGGGAACGATCCTGGTGAGTTCTTAATAATCAAAACCTTTTATTCAGATAATTAACAAAACAAATGGATCCCCTTTTCCTTTCCAATGTTTCCTAAAACCCCATTTGTTTTTTCTGATGATGTTTTGAAAAATGAACTTAATTGTTTAATTCCGACCATCTGGCCTAGGTAGTATCTATCTTTCTAAGTTCATTGACTAAGTTCTATAAAATCTAAAATGACCTCTCTTTTTTGTTTGCCCACTACTTTATTATACATTATACATAAAGTACTAAGTACCAAAAAAATTATGAGAAACCTGAAAAAATAGAAACTAAGGATAGGAATCTTTGAGAAACTGGTATGAAGACTCATTATTATTTGGACACAAGAAGGGAAATTTTCTTCATCCCTTTCTTGTGTCCAAGACTAGGAAGACTAATAATGCCCCGAAAAAATACGGTTCTTTTTACTAACTTGATGTTGAAAAATTTTCGGATCTAGAAATTCATTTCAGATAATTGAACCTTCTCAAACTGTTTCTTTTTAAGAACCAAAAAGATTTGTGCCAAAATAACAGATGCCAAGAAGAACAAAAGTCCTTGGACACGTAATGGATCTTGAAGTACTATTTCTGCATCTCCCTGACTAAATCCACCCACATTAGGATTACTTGTTAATGGTTGATCAAGTTTGATAGATTCACCCTCTGAAACAAGAAGTTCTGGCCCTGGAGGGATAATATCAACCACTTGACGTCCATCCGATGGATCCACTATGGTTATTTCGTATCCCCCCTTTTCTTTTCGTATAATTTTGTTTACGATACCTGCTGCTGTAGCATTATAAACTGTATTATTACTCTTGCTTCCGTCGGGATAAATCTGTCCCCGTCCCCTGTTCCCGCCTACATATATGGGATATTTTAAGAAGTGAACATCCTTTTTACTAGCGGGGTCGGGAGAAAGAATAGGAAAGGTTATTTCACTATATTTCTGACCAGGAACAGGACCTATCACAATAATATTTTTTTTTGTGGGGCGATAGCTCTGAAAAGACAGATTGCCTATCCTTTCTTTCATCTCGGGAGAAATACGGTCGGGAGGAGCTAATTCAAATCCCTCGGGTAAAATAAGAACAGCCCCCACATTCAAACCCCCCTTTTTACCATTAGCAAGAACTTGTTTTAGTTGCATATCATACGGAATTCGAACAACTGCTTCAAATACAGTATCGGGTAGTACCGTTTGGGGAACCTCAATATCCACGGGCTTATTAGCTAAATGGCAATTGGCACATACAATACGCCCAGTCGCTTCTCTTGGATTTTCATAACCCTGTTGTGCAAAAATGGGATATGCATTTGAAATGTATGTCCGAGTTATTATATATATCATGAGCGATACGGAAATGAATCGAGTAATCTGTTCCTTTGTCCAAGAAAAGGTATTTCTAGTTTGCATGGTCCAATCATTGAGCCCAAAATTTCTACAATAAATTAGGTAGGTTGCTAGTATAGTTCCCTATCCACGATTCTGCTATGTACGGAAATAAGTTTACTCGAATATAAGAGAAATCCTCTGGAGAAATAGAAAGAGTAAGTACTTTTTTGAACGCTTTCTTTATGTACTTCTTTATGTACAAAGTAACAAACATTATAATCGGATTAATAATTAATATCAGTGAATCATTTTTCAGTCATTCATTGAATGATAAATCACTACAAGTGATGGAGATACACGATTTAAATAATGGAAGATCCAATATTTGAAAATTGTATCTAAAATGACTGGAAAAGTGGAAACAAGACCAGATATAATTTGATCGTTATGAGCAAATCCAAAATCTTTGTAGATAGAGCTAAGCATTAGTTCCCAACCATGGGGCGAATGGAATCCAATACACAAATCCGTTAATAAAAGAATACAAAAAGCTTTGATCGTGTCGCTTACGTTATATAAGAATTCCTGAACCCAAGAGTTAAGAATAACAAGTTCTTCATTACCCAGAATAGAATAACCGCTTAGAATAATGAAACATATTATATTTGTCGAGAAGTGTAAAATCATATCGATACGATCTTCATTGTGCATCTTGATCAATTGGATTGTTTCTTTGTGTATTCCTATACTAAGCTTTTGTAGATGTGGCTCCGGATATTCCTTTATCATTTCGTTCAACAGGAAGAGTTCCTCAAATTCTATGAATTGTTCTAGAATACTATTTTCTTGAATGATATTAAAGAAAGTTTCGGGTTGCCTAGTATTCCACCAATTAGTAACCCAGGATTCTAGACTTTTATGAAATAAAAGAGAGATACACCCAGGCAAAAATACTATAGATGCAAGATAGAGAAGGGGAATGAATGCTTTCTTTTTTTCCATTTTTTTCATCTGTGAATTCTTAATGAACCCACCTCGTTTGTAAACTCTATGCGATCCAATATTTCTATCAAGCAATGAGTTCTATTACAAGGTATCTTTCCTTTGAATCTATTCACTGTTTTTTATTTGTGATGTATTGGTTATGGTTAGTCCTTGAATATATAAAGAATATCCAAATAGAATAAGAGTCCGTCTCAAATTCGAATGAAGAAAAAAAAAAAAAATAAGATTTTTTTTGACTGATATCTCAATTGAGAAAATTCGCAGCAATTGTATTGTGTCCTTTCGATGAATGTCCCAAAGAGACCCTTTCAAGTAATGCCGTATTTCGAGACGAGCTAACTCCCTTATTTATCAAAATATAAAAAAATTGGACCTAATCCCGAAATGGGATATAGGAGATGCCGCTAGTATTTTTTTTATTTTTTACCTCCTGATGAGAAATAATTTTCAGTTCATTTCAAAATACTTCAATCGGTACACGCAAGAAATAGGCTAATTCCGCAGCTTTTTGTTCAATTTCTCGTGGAGTCAAATTCTCATCAGTACGAGTCAAGGGAATAGCTCCCTGGCCTCGGATGTCCATATAAAGGACACGCCGGGCATAAATACCCTCTTTAACTTCTATTCTGATGGACTGAACATCTTTCATAAGGAATCGAAGGAAGATGCGACGATTTTGTCCAGGAAATCCCCAACGAAAAATACATACAATTCCTTCCTTTCTATCGAATCGATCATAACCACTACCTACATTCCAGGAGATTGTGCACCACAAATAGGAACTAATAAAGAGACCTGCGATGCCATAGAAAGACATGACGAGCCCTTGTGGAAAAAAAATGATTTGCTGAGACGGAAATAAAGATATCAAATTCCTACCAAGATAACTGGACGTTCCAACCAACAAGAATCCTAATGAACCTAAAAAAAGGATAAAGGCCCAGCAGAAATTACTTGTTTTTCGAGACCCCGTTATAAGTTCTATCCATATATGTTCTGATCGCCAACTCATACTAGATCCGGTTGCATTTTATTGAAATTGAGAGAATAACCCCCAAAAAATTTGACTTTACTCTTTTTTTTTTTCGAAGTAACTCTCATCAACTAGCACTATTCTGATGGGAACCTTTAGGCATAATTCATCGAATTGGCTAGATGTAAAATACTAGTATCCCCTTTATATGATCTCCTATAGATAGAGATAGTGACATGCATTTCATTGACTTTACATTTCAGAGATCTGCGGATCCTGATCTATTTTAAAATAGCTATAATTATTTTAAACATATAACATAGTCCACATGCATAAGAGCTCTTTCATTTACATTTAATTCATGTTCGGAAGAAGGCACATCTTATACGATATTCTACTAAATGGATATCCATTTTATGATCCATGTCTAATCTACGTCTTGAAAAAAATGGCTGAGATTGGGTCGCATCGGGTTTAAAAAATCTTGTTTCTTTGAACATGAAGAGATAAAGAAGCCATTGCAATTGCCGGAAATACTAGACCCACTAAAGGCACAAAAATAGATGGTAAGTTGAGAGTTGTCATAGAATGGGTACCTCGGTTTAATATTTGTACCTGTTATTCTTAATATTATATATTTTAAAATCTATTTTAAAATTCGTTATTAATTTTAAGTCGTATATAATTATACTATAAATGAGTATATAATAAGTGCAAGGAATGTAGAACTAAAAACATGTACTTATTACTTTAATTTTTCTACATGGAATATATGTCTGATAAACTAACAGCTTGTTCGCCACAAAAAAATAATTGACCTTAAAGGTCTACTTGATTCCATTTTTATTCGAAGGAAAGAAAGCGTGGAGCTGAAATAACTCATTCAGAACGCCTTTTAAAAGATTACGTGGTACGATTGTATCGAATAAGCCCTTATGGAATAAATATTCAGCCGCTTGTGAACCTTCAGGTACTGTCTTATTCAATGTTTGTTCAATTACCCGTTTACCCGCAAATGCAATGTAGGCATTGGGTTCAGCAATAATGATATCCCCCAACATACCAAAACTAGCCGTCACCCCACCAGTAGTAGGAGATGTAAGGATTGATATATAGAATAACTTTTTATTTGATTGATAATCATATAAAGCCGAAGATATTTTAGCCATTTGCATCAAACTCAAACTTCCTTCTTGCATCCGTGCGCCTCCGGAAGCACATACTAGAATAAGAGGTAGAAATTTATTGGTAGCATACTCGACCAACCGGGTGATTTTCTCGCCTACTACGGATCCCATACTACCCCCCATAAACTGAAAATCCATAACCCCAATTGCTATAGGAATACCGTTTAGTTGACCTGTGCCTGTTTGAACAGCCTCAGTTAATCCTGTCTTTCTTTGATAAGAATCAATGCGCTCTTTATAAGGTTCCTCCTCTGAATGAAATTCAATGGGATCAAGAGAGACCATGTCTTCATCCAAAGGATCCCAAGTACCTGCATCAATCGAAAG